TTAAATAAAATCCACGATTCAGTGTATTACTCATTAATTAAACGTATATCTGAATTCAAATTCTATCTTAATTGAAATGAAAGTGGACGATTTTATTATTCGCGAGGAGCTGGATGAGAAGAAATTATCACGTCCAGTTCTGCAGTAGAGATGGAATTCAGAACCAACCATCAACTATAACCCCAAAAGAACCAGATTTCGTAAACAACATAGAGGAAGAATGAAGGGAATCTCTTATCGAGGTAATCATATTTCTTTCGGTAAATATGCTCTTCAGGCACTTGAACCCGCTTGGATCACATCTAGACAAATAGAAGCGGGTCGACGAGCAATGACGCGAAATGCACGTCGTGGTGGAAAAATATGGGTACGTATATTTCCAGACAAACCGGTTACAGTAAGACCCGCAGAAACACGTATGGGTTCGGGGAAAGGGTCCCCTGAATATTGGGTAGCTGTTGTTAAACCAGGCCGAATACTTTATGAAATGGGTGGAGTAACAGAAAATATAGCCAGAAAGGCTATTTCAATAGCCTCGTCCAAAATGCCTATACGAACTCAATTCATTATTTCGGGATAAAAAGGAGAATCGAAGGAAAAAGGAAATAGGTCTTGGGGATAAAAAAATAGCGGGTGCAGGTTTCCTTTTTTGGACAAACAATATTTCTTTTTTTCTTAGCCCTTTGTATTGAAAGAATAGATTATAAGAAAAATGATATGATTCAACCTCAGACCCTTTTGAATGTAGCGGATAACAGCGGGGCTCGAGAATTGATGTGTATTCGAATCCTAGGAGCTAGCAATCGTCGATATGCTCATATCGGTGACGTCATTGTTGCTGTGATCAAAGAAGCAGTGCCAAATATGCCCCTAACAAGATCAGAAGTGGTCAGGGCTGTAATTGTACGGACTTGTAAAGAACTCAAACGTGATAACGGTATGATAATACGATATGATGACAATGCTGCGGTTGTCATTGATCAAGAAGGAAACCCAAAGGGAACTCGCGTTTTTGGTGCAATTGCCCGGGAATTGAGGCAGTTAAATTTTACTAAAATAGTTTCATTAGCCCCCGAGGTATTATAAAATGCGACCATGATATGGTTATAGTAAGGTAAAGTATTTGAATTTGAAAGAAAGAGATTAAGAAATAGATTCATATTAATTAGTAGATTGTGTCTCACGCATATGCCTTTAAGAATTCATATTCATAAACAAAAAAAAAAGAAAAACATGTTGATTATATCAAAAATTGGGGGCACCAAGAATTTTAATTCATCATGGGTAGGGATACTATTGCTGACATAATAACCTCTATACGAAATGCTGATATGGATAGAAAAAGAGTGGTTCGAATGGCATCTACTAATATTACTGAAAATATTGTTAAAATACTTTTACAAGAAGGTTTTATCGAAAACGCGAGAAAACATCAAGAAAAAAAAAAAAAATTTTTAGTTTTAACCCTACGACATAGAAGGAATAGGAAAAGGCCTTATAGAACTATTTTAAATTTAAAACGGATCAGTCGGCCGGGTCTACGAATCTATTCTAACTATCAACGGATTCCTAGAATTTTAGGCGGGATGGGAATTGTAATTCTTTCTACTTCTCGAGGTATAATGACAGACCGGGAGGCTCGACTAGAAAGAATCGGCGGAGAAATTTTGTGTTATATATGGTAATCCTTCTAATATCCGAATTCGAAAGAGGAGGTGTTTTTTCAACTTCAACATTCCTTTCGTGGGAATCTGATTCGAGATGAAAAATTTCAAGAAACTTTTTTCTTCCAAAAAGTAAATTCAAAGTTAAGGTAAGGAATGCCAAATATGAAAATAAGAGCTTCTGTTCGTAAAATTTGTGAAAAATGTCGCCTAATCCGTAGGCGGGGACGGATTATAGTAATTTGTTCCAATCCAAGACATAAACAAAGACAGGGCTAATCAGACACGTTAAAATCACCGATGTAAAAGTTGTAAAAGTAAAGAAAGTAGGGATCTTTTTTGACACGAAATGGATATATCCATATATCTATGACTCATATTTATGAGATAAAAAAAAATATGGCAAAAGCTATACTGAGAAGTGGTTCACGTAGGAATGGACGTATTGGTTCACGTAAGAGTACACGTAGAATACCAAAGGGGGTGATTCATGTTCAAGCAAGTTTCAATAATACTATTGTGACTGTTACAGATGTACGGGGTCGAGTGGTTTCTTGGTCCTCTGCCGGTACTTGTGGATTCAAGGGTACAAGAAGAGGGACCCCGTTTGCTGCTCAAACCGCAGCAGGAAACGCTATTCGTACAGTAGTGGATCAAGGTATGCAACGAGCAGAAGTAATGATAAAAGGTCCCGGTCTCGGAAGAGACGCAGCATTACGAGCTATTCGCAGAAGTGGTATACTATTAACTTTCGTGCGGGATGTAACCCCTATGCCACATAATGGCTGTAGACCTCCGAAAAAAAGACGTGTGTAGAAAAAAAAAGAAGATATTTC